TATAAGTGAAGACCCGATTCTAAATGATACAGATAAACACATCCATAGTTGGAGTAATAGTGACAACTCGAGTTCCAGTAATGTTGATCATTTAGTCGGCGTCAGGGACATTTTGGATTTCAGCGTTGATGAAACTTTTTTAGTTCAGGATAGTAATAAGGACAGTTATTCCATCTATTTTGATATAGAAAATAAAGTTTTTGAGATTGAGACTGATTATTCTTTTCTGGGTGAACTAGAAAGTTCTTTTTCTAGTTATTGGAGTTCTAGTTATCTGAATAATGGGTCTAGGATTGGCGACTCCCAATATGATCATTATATGTATGATACTAACTATAGTTGGAATAATTACATCAATAGTTGCATTGACCGTTATCTTCGGTCTCAAATCTGTATTGATAGTTCTATTTTTAGTGGTAGTAACTATTATAGCGAAAGTTACATTTATAGTTACATTTGTAGTGAAAGCGAAAATAGTAGTGAAAACGAGAGTACCTGTATAATAACTAGCACGAATGGTAGCGATTTGGTTATAAGAGAAAGTTCTAATGATCTCGATATAACTCAAAAATACAAGCATTTATGGGTTCAATGTGAAAATTGTTATGGATTAAATTATAAGAAATTTTTGAAGTCAAAAATGAATCTTTGTGAACAATGTGGATATCATTTGAAAATGAATAGTTCAGATAGAATTGAACTTTTGATTGACCCAGCGACTTGGGATCCTATGGATGAAGACATGGTATCTCTGGATACCATTGAATTTCATTCCGAAGAGGAACCTTATAAAGATCGTATTGATTCTTATCAAAGAAAGACAGGATTAACCGAGGCTGTTCAAACAGGCACAGGTCAACTAAACGGCATTCCCGTAGCAGTTGGGGTTATGGATTTTCAGTTTATGGGGGGTAGTATGGGATCCGTAGTAGGTGAGAAAATTACTCGTTTGATTGAGTATGCTACCAATCAATTTTTACCTCTTATTTTAGTGTGTGCTTCCGGAGGAGCACGAATGCAAGAAGGAAGTTTGAGCTTGATGCAAATGGCTAAAATATCTTCTGCTTTATATGATTATCAATCGAATAAAAAGTTATTTTATGTGTCAATCCTTACGTCTCCTACAACTGGTGGGGTGACAGCTAGTTTTGGGATGTTGGGAGATATCATTATTGCTGAACCTAACGCCTATATTGCATTTGCCGGTAAAAGAGTAATTGAACAAACATTGAATAAGGCAGTACCTGAAGGTTCACAATCGGCTGAATTTTTATTCCATAAGGGCTTATTCGATTCAATCGTACCACGTAATCTTTTAAAAGGCGTTTTGAATGAGTTACTTCAGCTCCATGATTTCTTTCCTTTGAATCCTAAATCAAGTAGAGCCTTAACTTAATTAAAGTTAATTAAATTGAAATTAGTTAATTTTTTTTCTGGCGAGCGGGTATTTTTTTATTGTAATCAAAGGAAAAACACCACGAATGCATTTTTATGTGACATAAGAGTAAATTGTAGTAAAGAATCATCCAGATAATTTTTTGGCCGATATTCACTCTTTTTTCTTGTTGATAGAAAAAAGAGTGAATTCTTTTTTCCGTGAAAAAAAAGTTTGGCAAGGTAAAATGGTAAATAATAAAAAATAAAACGAATTTCATCTTTTTTTCTTACTTCTGCATACAAAAATAGAAAAAAGTAGAGTCTCATATATATATGTCTCATATATATATATATCGCGATCGCGAGAATCCCCTCTTTTTGGTAAAAACAAAAAATCCCAATTTTTTGATCGGATTAGAAATTGTAACGAAGTGTTCGGGAATTTATAAGCAGAAAAACTTGTTATTTTTTATTTTACTAAAAAAAAATAAAAAAAAAAAATAAAGTTATAAGACAAGAAAAAAAAGATAATATAAAGAAGAATAAAAAATAGGTGGATTATCATATATATTTCATGTAGAAATACAAAAAAGTCACTTAATTAGTTCAATATTCTTTGGACTTTTTTGTATTAGAATTATATATGTTCATTTCGATATAATTTTATTATATACAAATCTTAGTGATTCTAAAATTAGCTTTGGAATAATTACTAATAAACTAATTACTATTACCAATAAATTACTAAATAATTCGATTAGTAATATAAGAATTACTACTAGTAATATAGTAATATTAATATAGTAATATAAGAATTATTAAGATATAATAATTAATTAATAAGATAAGAATTAATACGAAATGAAATAACAGAAAGAATTAATATTAATATAAATTTAATATTAATTTAATATTAATTAAAGAATAATAAAAATAGAAATATAATAATAAAATAATAATATAGAATATTAAAATCTAATAGTAGAACTACAAAATAGAAATTTAATAGAATATTTTAGAATATTTCGAAATATTTAATTTAATTAATATTTATTTAATAATTAATGTTTAATTTCATTTTAAGAGAATTGCTTATTTAATTATTTAAATTATTTAATAGAATAGTTAATATTAATAGAAAACTCTCTACTCATATCGAAATATATATAGAATAATATAAAAATACAAAAATATGTAGAATTAGAATATATTATTAAAAAATTAATAAAAAAGTTTAATAATAAATAATATAAACTAATAATCTATTTAATAATAATAAATAATAATATTCAAAAATTTCTCTTCAAAATAATAGAACAAAATACTAGAATATAGAAATATTCGAATAGAAATGAAACAAAAATAGAAAATATAGAAATAGGATAATTAATAAATTTAATAAATATCGAATATTAGAATATAGAATATGTTAATAGAAATTAAATTTAATAGAAATTAAATATAGATATAGAATAATATATAATTAAGAATTATAGAATATTCTAATATAAAAACTAATATTAAATTCGATTCTAATTATTAGAATATAAATATTCTAATCTAAATATAATAATATAAAAATGAAATAAAAATTCCAATTTAAAGATAGAACAAAAAAAAATATTAGAAGAAAAAATAAACAGGTACAAATATTAAATTGAGGTGCCCATTCTATGACAATTCTCAACAACTTACCCTCCATTTTTGTCCCTTTAGTGGGCTTAGTATTTCCGGCAATTGCAATGGCTTCATTATCTCTTCATGTTCAAAAAAACAAGATTTTTTAGATCCGATTAGGTACGATGGAAGTAGATTTCATTTATTTATTTTTCAAGGCCTAGACTTAGATCCTAATACGGATATCTAGTTAGTCTAATATGATATAATCTAATACGATATAACATGTTATATATGTGTAGATAGGAGATCATAGGATGAGGCTACTTTATTTGTTAATCTAATGAATTCGATGAATTCCTCCTAAAGATTCACATCAAAATAGTGCGAGTTGATGGAAATTACTTCGGAAACAGAAAAAAAAAAAAAAAACAGAAAGTCAAATCAAATGGGCTAGTCTCCCACTTCCAAAAAAAAGCAACTGGATCTAGTATGAGTTGGCGATCAGAACATATATGGATAGAACTTATAGTGGGGTCTCGAAAAATAAGTAATTTCTGCTGGGCTTTTATACTTTTTTTAGGTTCATTGGGTTTTTTATTGGTTGGAATTTCCAGTTATCTTGGAAAAAGTTTCATATCTTTATTTTCCTCTCAGCAAATACTTTTTTTTCCACAAGGGATCGTGATGTCTTTCTATGGGATCGCTGGTCTATTTATTAGTTGTTATTTGTGGTGCACAATTTTGTGGAATGTGGGTGGGGGTTATGATCGATTCGATAGAAAAGAAGGAATAGTATGTATTTTTCGCTGGGGATTTCCTGGAAAAAATCGTCGCATCTTACTCCGATTCCTTATGAAAGATATTCAGTCTATTAGAATAGAAGTTAAAGAGGGTATTTACGCTCGGCGTATCCCTTATATGGAAATAAGAGGCCGAGGGACTGTTCCTTTGACTCGTACTGATGATAATTTTACTCCACGAGAAATTGAGCAAAAAGTAGCGGAATTGGCCTATTTTTTGCGTGTACCAATTGAAGTATTTTAAAATGAGTTGAAGAATGAGCATTTTCGTAGCAGGAGTGAAAAAATCCAAGAGTCTTCTTTTTTTATAGCAAAACTTATATAGCATAACTTAACTGGAATTTCTTCACAATATTGATGAACTGATGAACTAAAGAATACGTATTATATATACGTATCCGGAACAATTCCAATTAGAAAATCAAACTTTTTAATCTACAAATTTTGTTATGCGTATGTAAATTCACTAAATCCAATAACAAAACAAGTAAGAAATAAAAATAATAGACCCATCTCATAGATCAAAACAAAGCATTTCGGAATAAAATAGAAAGAAATTCTCTTTTTATGTTCAATATTTGAAATTGATAGGTTACGTATCGGTAGATTCTATCTTGGAAATTATCTCTACTTTTTTTTGTCATGTGTCAGTCGAGGTTTCTTTTTATCTTTTTTTTGTCTTCCTTAACCTTAATGTAATGAGCAAAGGACTGGACCATTTAGAATGCTAACCTTTCTGTCTTATTTTGCTTTTGCCACTCATTTTTTATTATCACATCACAATATTCTTCATAAATCTTTCTTAATTATTCCTGTGGGATATGGGGAAATTGGCCATTTTTTTTTTTCGAAATATTTGTTTTGTTGATAGAACGTAATTCTTTTATCTCTAAATCCGAATTTGGAGTCGCTCTTGGGGACATTTATGGAAAGGGGGGAATTGCTTCGAAATTGAGCAATTGAGATATCTAAAAAGAATATTTTTTTCTTCATTTGTGTACTCTTTTTATTTTAGGCTTTTTTTTTTTTTGTATTCTTTCATCTTTCAAAATTCAAGGACTAACCACTGGCTTACAAATAAAAACAGCGAATAGATTCATAAGTTCGAAGCCTTGGAAGAGAACTTATACTTGATAGAAATATTAGATCATATAGAATCGAGAAAGGAGGTGCGTTCATTAAAAATTCACATACGAAAAATGGAAAAAAAAAAACACACATTTATTACCCTTCTATATCTTATATATATAGGTTTTTTTCCCTGGTGGATCTCTTTTTTATTTAAAAAAAGTTTTGAATCTTGGGTTATTAGTTGGTGGAATACTAGTAAATTTGAAATTTTTTTAAATGATATCCAAGAAAATTTTTTTCTAGAAAAATTCATAGAATTCGAGGAGCTCGCTCGCTTGGACGAAATGATAAAAGAATATCCGGAAATACATCTACAAAAGTTTCCTATCGGAATCCAGAAACAAACGATCCAATTGATCAAGATACATAATGAGGATCGTATCAATACGATTTTGCACTTCTCGACAAATATAATCTCTTTCGTTATTGTAAGTGGTTATTCTATTCTAAGTAATGAAGAACTTTTTTTTATTAATTCTTGGGTTCAAGAATTCCTATATAACTTAAGTGACACAATAAAAGCTTTTTCCATTCTTTTATTAACCGATTTATGTATAGGATTCCATTCACCCCACGGTTGGGAACTAATGATTGGTTCTGTTTATAAAGATTTTGGATTTGCTCATAACGATCAAATTATATCTGGCCTTGTTTCCACTTTTCCAGTCATTATCGATACAATTTTGAAATATTGGATTTTCCGTTATTTAAATCGTGTATCTCCGTCACTTGTAGTGATTTATCATTCAATGAATGACTGAAAAATGATCCAAAAATCTCATTAGAATCTTTGTTATTTTGTACACATAAGCAAAATATTCAAAATCTTACTTTAAAAAATATTTAAAATCTTACTTTATTGTATCTTTCTTTATATTATTTTATCTTTACTGTAATATAATATTATTATTTATTTTTTTCTCTTTCTTTTTATATTGAATTTCTTTTTTTTTCTATACATCACATCCAAGGGATTCTCTTCCTATATCTTATATTTTAGTAAAAATTTTTCAGTAACTACCAGTATCGTGGATAGGGACCTATACGAGCGACCTACCTAATTTTATTGTAGAAATTTTCAGGATCAATGATTGGACCATGCAAACTCGAAAAACCTTTTCTTGGATAAAGGAAGAGATTACTTATTCCATTTCCGTATCACTTATCATATGTATAATAACTTGGGCATCCATTTCAAATGCATATCCGATTTTTGCACAGCAGGGTTATGAAAACCCACGCGAAGCAACTGGCCGTATTGTATGTGCCAATTGTCATTTAGCTAATAAACCGGTAGATATTGAGGTTCCACAAGCGGTACTTCCTGATACTGTATTTGAAGCAGTTGTTCGAATTCCTTATGATATGCAACTGAAACAAGTTCTTGCTAATGGAAAAAAGGGGGCTTTGAATGTGGGGGCTGTTCTTATTTTACCTGATGGGTTTGAATTAGCCCCGCCCAATCGTATTTCGCCAGAGATGAAAGAAAAGATAGGAAATCTGTCGTTTCAGAGTTATCGCTCCACTAAAAAAAATATTCTTGTGATAGGTCCTGTTCCAGGTCAGAAATATAGTGAAATTACCTTTCCAATTCTTTCTCCGGACCCCTCCACTAAGAAAGATGTTCACTTTTTAAAATATCCCATATATGTAGGCGGAAACAGAGGAAGGGGTCAGATTTATCCCGACGGGAGCAAGAGTAACAATACGGTTTATAATGCTACAGCCGCAGGTATAGTAAGCAAAATAATACGAAAAGAAAAAGGGGGGTACGAAATAATCATAACAGATACGTCAGAGGGACGTCAAGTGATTGATATTATACCTCCAGGACCGGAACTTCTTGTTTCAGAAGGCGAATCCATCAAAGTTGATCAACCATTAACAAGTAATCCTAATGTAGGTGGATTTGGTCAGGGGGATGCGGAAATAGTACTTCAGGCCCCATTACGTGTCCAAGGCCTTTTGTTCTTCTTGGCATCCGTTATTTTAGCACAAATCTTTTTGGTTCTTAAAAAGAAACAGTTTGAGAAGGTTCAATTGTCCGAAATGAATTTTTAGATCTGTAAATTTATCAATATCAAGTTCTTAAAAAGAACAAAATTTTGGTTGGTAATTAAAAAAAATTGTGAAAAGCTCTTTTCTTTTTTTCTATTTATTTGTTTTTTATACCTATATCAGATACCAGATTTTTGGAATTACTTGTACCACATTTTTATCCACAATATGTATAGTCGTAAGAAGACTATTTGACTTTATCCCCTCTTTTGTTTTGCGTTTTTTTTTTTGAAATATTTGACAAAAAGGCAATCTATTTTGTCACTTTTACAAATAAAATATTATATTAATAACTCAACGGGACCCCCTCGACTCGGACAGAAAAGGGGGGTTACGTTGAGTTATTATGCTTTCACGTCTATAACTCAGTTCCCACGATTAATTACAGGGATGAACCCAACCCGGAATATGAACCATAAAAGAAAATGCCTATTAAACCGATGACAAGAATACCTGTTACAGTACCTATTATCCAAAGCGGAATTCTTCCAGTAGTATCGGCCATTTATCCCAC